GTAGCAAACAAGTAGTTAGTTTATCAGAATTCAAGTAAAACGAATATGAATGGGGTTTCTTTGTTGACATAAGATCTAAATTGTAAAAAGAATCAAAAGTAGGGGATAACTCTTTTTTATCTATATTCTTGATTACTAATTCAGTTAAGAGGCCTCTATCAACAAGAAAAAAAGCGAATTCTTTTTTTCGTCAAATTATAGGAAAATCAAAAATTTTTGTTCTACGTCTTACGTATGTATATAGAATCCAAATTTTGTACCTTCTATACTCACTTATATATATACTTAGATACTTAGATTTATACTAATTAAACTTTGAATTCTAATATATTATTAATTATAATTATTTAATTTTTAATAAGATAAGATATCTTTATAAATAATAACAGGTACAAATAGTAAATTGAGGTATCCTTTATATGACAACTTTCGACTTTCCCTCTGTTTTGGTGCCTTTAGTAGGCTTAGTATTTCCGGCAATGGCAATGGCTTCTTTATTTCTTCATGTTCAAAAAAATAAGACTGTTTAGATCTGATGGGCCCAACTCTCATCCATTTTTTTTTCAAAACTAAGACTTGTATCATAACGCAGATACCTATTTATTGTAAGAAGGTATAACATGCGGCGCTTCCGTCGAAAGGAGCTCTTTGACCTGTAGAAAGATGATATGGGGTAAAGGAATTATATCTATTTGAAAAAATCTCAGGATCGCCGGATGGCTGAACTGTAAAATCGGTACATCTATATCTATATATATATATCGATGGGATCATACGAAGGGTATGTTTTTATTTTAGATCTAACCAACTTGATAAATTACTCTTAAAGGTTTACATCAAACTAAGTACTAGTTGATGAGAGTTACTTCGGAAACAAAAAGAGTAAAGTCTAGGGTATTTTCTCAATTCCAATAAAACGAAACCGGATCAAGTATGAGTTGTCGATCAGAACATATATGGATACAACCTATAACGGGGTCGCGAAAAACAAGTAATTTATGCTGGGCCATTATCCTTTTTTTAGGTTCATTAGGATTCTTATTGGTTGGAACTTCCAGTTATCTTGGGAGAAACTTGATATCTTTATTTCCGTCTCAGCAAATCCTTTTTTTTCCACAAGGGATTGTGATGTCTTTCTATGGGATCGCGGGTCTCTTTATTAGCTCCTATTTGTGGTGCACAATTTCGTGGAATGTAGGGGGTGGTTATGATCGATTCGATAGAAAAGAAGGAATGGTATGTATTTTTCGTTGGGGATTCCCTGGAAAAAATCGTCGCATCTTCCTCCGATTCCTTATAAAGGATATTCAGTCCGTCAGAATAGAAGTTCAAGAGGGTATTTATGCTCGCCGTGTACTTTATATGGATATCAGAGGCCAGGGGGCCATTCCCTTGACTCGTACTGATGAGAATGTTACTCCACGGGAAATCGAACAAAAAGCTGCCGAATTGGCCTATTTCTTGCGTGTACCGATTGAAGTATTTTGAGAAATGAGCTGAGAGAATGAATGCTTTCTCAGCAGGAAGGAAAAACTAAAGAATCCCCCTTTTCTATACCATAACTTAACTGAAGTTTCTTCATAACGCTCATTCTAGTCAAAGAAGACGTATACGTAACGTAACAACCACAAAACAAAACTATTTTTGTGGTCTTTTATGTGTATGGAAATTTACACAACTTAATTCAATAACAAAAAAATAAGTAACAAATCGAAAAAATGGATTCATCCTTTCTATTTTATATCAAAGCATTTCGAAATACATAAATTTTTTTATTCCGGACTCTGAGTAGTCAGTGAAAATTTTTAAAAATCAAAATATAAGATATTTTGATATAATGGTAGAAAAGAATATTCATTACTTAAATAAAGCGGTTCTTTCAGGCAGTCATCGATTCGTCGAAAGGGGGATACTTGCTTCGAATTTAACCAATTACTATATCTGGAAACAATATAATATTTTTTTGTTAATTCTTTGAATTCTAAGTGGATTCTTAATCTATTTCTGTATTCTTTCTACATTCAAAGACTAACTCCGAAATCACAAATAAAAAAAAGTGAATAGATTAATAATTAATAAGTTCGATACTTTGTAATAGAACTCATGCATGAGAGAAATATTGGATGGCGTAGAGTCAACTAATGAGGTCGGTTCATTAAAATTAAAATTAATAGATGAAATGAAAAAATGTCAAAAAAGAAAGCATTCACCCCTCTTTTATATCTTGCATCTATAGTATTTTTGCCCTGGTGGATTTCTCTCTCATTTAATAAAAGTCTGGAATCTTGGGTTACTTATTGGTGGAATACTAGGCAATCTGAAATTTTTTTGAATGATATTCAAGAAAAGAATATTATAAAAAATTTCATAGAATTGGAAGAAATCCTTCTTTTGGAGGAAATGATCAAGGAATACTCGGAGACACATCTACAAAACCTTCGTATAGGAATCCACAAAGAAACGCTCCAATTAATCAAGATACACAATGAGGATCATATTCATACGATTTTGCACTTCTCGACAAATATAATATGTTTCGTTATTCTAAGCGGTTATTCTATTTTGGGTAATGAAGAACTTGTTATTCTTAACTCTTGGGCTCAGGAATTCCTATATAACTTAAGTGACACAATAAAAGCTTTTTCGATTCTTTTATTAACAGATTTATGTATCGGATTCCATTCGCCCCATGGTTGGGAACTAATGATTGGCTTTGTCTACAAAGATTTTGGATTTGCTCATAATGATCAAATTATATCTGGTCTTGTTTCTACTTTTCCAGTCATTCTAGATACTCTATTTAAATTTTGGATTTTTCGTTATTTAAATCGTGTTTCTCCGTCACTTGTAGTGATTTATCATTCAATGAATGATTAAAAAAGGATCTACGGATATTAATCCAATTCAATTCTAACGTTTCTTACTTTGTAGTTGTACAGAAGCAAAGCATGTAAAATCATACTTACTCTTTCTATTTCTACCCATCCCAAAGATTTATTCTATATATTAAATATTATTTATTCCAGTAAAATTATTCCAGTAAATAGCAGAATTGCGGATAGGGAACTAGGTTAGCGACCTACCAAATTTATTGTAGACATTTTTGGGCTCAATGGTTGGACCATGCAAACTAGAAAGACTTTTTCTTGGATAAAGGAACAAATTAATCGATCCATTTCCGTATCGCTCATGATATATATCATAACTCGGCCATCCATTTCAAGTGCATATCCCATTTTTGCGCAGCAAGGTTATGAAAATCCACGAGAAGCGACTGGTCGTATTGTATGTGCCAATTGCCATTTAGCTAATAAGCCCGTGGATATTGAAGTTCCACAAACGGTACTTCCAGATACTGTATTTGAAGCAGTTGTTCGAATCCCTTATGATATGCAACTAAAACAGGTTCTTGCTAATGGTAAAAAGGGTGCTTTGAATGTAGGGGCTGTTCTTATTTTACCAGAGGGTTTTGAATTAGCTCCTGCCGATCGGATTTCCCCCGAGATGAAAGAAAAGATAGGCAATCTGTCTTTTCAGAGCTATCGCCCCAATAAAAAAAATATTCTTGTGATAGGCCCCGTTCCTGGTCAGAAATATAGTGAAATCACCTTTCCTATCCTTTCCCCGGACCCCGCTACTACGAAAGAGGTTCACTTCTTAAAATATCCTATATACGTAGGCGGAAACAGGGGAAGGGGTCAGATTTATCCCGACGGGAGCAAAAGTAACAATACAGTTTATAATGCTACATCGGCAGGTATAGTAGGTAAAATAATACGAAAAGAAAAAGGGGGTTACGAAATAACCATAGCGGATGCATCGGATGGACGTCAAGTGGTTGATATTATCCCTCCAGGGCCAGAACTTCTTGTTTCAGAAGGCGAATCTATCAAATTGGATCAACCGTTGACGAGTAATCCTAATGTGGGCGGATTTGGTCAGGGAGATGCAGAAATAGTACTTCAAGATCCCTTACGTGTCCAAGGCCTTTTGTTCTTCTTGGCATCTGTTATTTTGGCACAAATCTTTTTGGTTCTTAAAAAGAAACAGTTCGAGAAGGTTCAATTGTCAGAAATGAATTTCTAGACTCGCGGATTTATCGCCATTGAGCTCATAACGTAAAAAGAACAAAATTTTTTTTTGACGACTCTTTATGATAAAAAATGGACATTATGAAAAGCCTTTTGCTTTTTTATACTCGTTTTCTACGAGATGTCGGGAATTCCTTGTACCGCATTCCTAGTCATAGTATGTAGATTGTGAAGAAGACTTTTTACTTTTTTTGAATCCAAATTGGGGTGGTATTATTATGTTACTATTATCACATTTCAATGTCATAAAATTCATTAATAGTGTTTTCTATTCTAATTGAATGAAATTAAACTAGATACTAGACATAAGTAAGCGGGGAATAGAACGGATAAATGCGTGGAACACAAAATTATAGGGACGATTATTCATCTTCCTAGTATTCGACACAAGAAAAGGAATTTTCCACATCTCTTTCTTGTGTCGAAAGAAAAAAAAGATTATTTATCCTGTTCGTCAAAGATTACTAGTCTAAGTTTTGAATTTTTCAAGATAATATCAGGACTTTTTTAGATATATTATATATTACATAATATATATAATTTTATATTATAAATTCTAAAATATAATAGTGGGCAAACAAAAGAGAGGGAGGTTTATTGAGTAAATAGAACTTCTTCAATAAACTTAAAAAATTTCCATTTTTGATGAGATACAAAAAAAATACTAAGGTTTTATTCTTATTTGAGGATAGTATGTCATCTAGGAAATCGAGTAATTTCTTCTTTCTTCTAACTTTGAAAGTATCGATAGAAACTATCGAGCAACGGGCGGATGGATCAATGAACTTCATTTTTCAAAAACATCATCAGAAAAATGGAATGGGTTTTTGCCATTTAGACGAAAAAATATTCTAATTCTTAAGAACTCAACGGGGTTCCCTTCTTTGTATGATTTGAGGGGGGAGGTCC